TATGAAATTGGTCTACTTCCATTTAGACTGAGATGGCTTCTCTTTCGACGGATTGATCCGGACTTCCCCACTTCAACACTCGCAGGAAAGAAAGAGAAGACCTGAATCCTATTGAAGCTGCTAACTGAGACTGAGCAGATATTGACCTATGAGATTTGTACACTTCGGCTTGGCACCTTCCTTTGGTTCGTGCTCGCACGGGCCCTTTCTCTGCCAATCTCGAATTCGAATCTTTGCTTACCTGTGGGCCTTCCAGGATCACTTTTGGAGCTCGCAACGTTGAGTTTGATTCCCAGTTGATCCTTACTAATCCATATGAAGTTAGGTTAGCTACTTCCCTCAGTGGAGATAAGGAATTTAATAATAGAAAACCCTAATTAAATGGGATTTTTCCTATCTAAAATAGGGCTTTGAACCAGCCTTAGAGACCATTTTTCTTTAAAGGTTTTAATGATTTACAGAAATTTTCGTTTTTTTCAATTCTTCAAAAAAAAGACTTCCTGCCAGGCTTTCTGTGCTAATCCGCATTGCTTTCAAGCTTTAGGAGAAATTTCTAATGGAACGAGCCTTAGTTCGGTTCAGGTGCTCAATCTAGTAATAGTACGGGCAGGTAAGGGCCAATTAAGAAAGACTTTGTAGGGAAACCCGAGTTCAACTAGAGTAGCGAACCTGGAAAGCTTAGTAGTTAGCCAGGAAAGCTGGAGTAGAACGCAAACTGGATAAGCGAATAAAGTCATTTTTTCACGAATTCTAGGCGGTTGTAGAGGGATTAAGCATTCCTTTGAACGCAATGAGAAGATCTAGGGTAGAAAGTAGCTCCCCAGTAGCTCAAAGAAAGTCTCGTCCCGACCTGGGGTTGGCTTGAGAAGGAGAGTCTCGCCGGTTGTTAACAAAGCAGCATGCAAGGAAGCAAAGATGAACCGGCTTGGGGGGAATAAATAATATGAATTGGAGGGTGGGTCCTTAACACCAAACTACCTTCTCTTCTAATCTTGCTACGAAATATCGATTTTCAGGCGAAATTCCAAGGTAAGGTTTTGAGCCAATCAAGTAAGCGAGTACCTGTATCCGTCCCTGCTGTCGCAGGTTCTGAAGTAGTGGGAGTAATAAAGGGTTAGTTAATTTAATTTCCTTCAAACCTGTCAGTGTGAAATCAAGCTTCAGAGTCAACAGAGTCAAACGGTGAAACGAAATCTCTTTCATACAAATCTTATCTTATGCTTGCCCGAGGGGATAGTAACTTCTTAGAAAAGCAAGGACGGGACTCGTTTTCAAGCAGAATTCGAAGATTAGTCTTTCTCACCTTTCTGCTACCTCAAAAGAGGAAATTCCATGTTCAAAATCAAGATGAAGCAGTCCAATCCTGAATGAGATCTTTTGGGCTCGACTCGAGAGGATCAAACAGAAGACAGCGCCATGTTAATGCGATCGCAAGACAAAGAAGCTGCGATCACAACATGAACAAGCAAAAAAGAGGGTCTTTCATCATTTTTCTCATATTTCGCCGGGACGTGGTAGCTGATTCGCCCTACACTCGGAACACGAAATTCCACTCAGGTTCACGAGGCCCAGAAGCAGGAAGCATCACTCTTTTGAAGAACTGCTTCTAGTTACCGAGTGGCTAGTTCGGTGGGTGATTCGTTCACCAGCTTGTTCGCTTCCAACACAAGCACGCTACCCTTTGTTCGCCCTCTACCACAAGGACCGGCTCCCCTCGAGAAAGGGGCAATGAGCACTAAAAAAGTACAAACTGAAACTGGTCAACGATGGCCTCTTCAAGCCTAAATTGTTTGATTCTTTTTGTTTCCCTTTGAATATTTGAAAATCCTATACCCCCATTCAGGCAATCTAAGCAAACAAACGTCTTTCCTACATCTTCTTAGTCTTTCTAGTGGGGGTATTTGCAGCCTAGCCTGTTGGCGGCGTAAGTAAGGCTTCCATACCTCTGTGAGCTTGATTGCCTTCCTTTCAAAGAAAATGTCTGTGACTTTGTTTTCTTTCTGTCTTAACAATGCAAATCTGTATCTCTATTTTTTGGGGGTGCCCCCTTTGTTCCATTATTTCGAGTACGCTTGCTTTCTTATGCATAAAAGTTTGAACTTCCAAAAAGGGATTTTTCCTTCTCAGAGAGCCTTTGTAGTTTAAAAAAAAAAAGCAAATTCTTGTGATTCTATCTCCTTTCTGGTGAAGACTGGAAACGTCCTGTATGCGTATTCCCATATTTTGATTGGCTTTGCCTATTTTGGAAGCTTTGCGTAAATCGGCTGTTCCGTCATATCATAGCATAGCTTGAGTTATTCCCGAAAGGCCTTCTAACCTGCGGCTTTCCTGAGGAAAATTTTGCAAAGAACAGATTTAGCATTTGTCAATAAACCTTTTGATATTTCTTTTGAAGAGAAGAGGCTTTTCTCCTCTTTCTTCTTTGTTTTTGTGTTGGTTTTTTGAAAGTCAGTCTGAAGACTAGCCCTCCGTAAGTGCGCTATTCGATAGCTTCCCTTTCTACTATTTAATCTTAATCTCTAGTTCGAAAAGAAGTTTTGTTACTGGGCTTAGAAGAAAGCTTAGGAAACACATTCAATTGACTGATAATAGATAATACCCGAACCCATTGAAAGGGAGAAAGGCCTGCTTACTTCTTGTTTAGGTTCAAGTAATCGACGCACATTCGCACTTTGCCATCCGGGACGATGTTTTCGAGCCATGACTGATATATATGGATGGAGACAGGGCTTTGGCGCCGCTTGGAACTGCTGAATGACTTCTGCCTTCAGTTGCTGCTGCGTCTGTTGATTCACCTTATGCAAATGCTCACTCATTTCATGAATCTATCCTGCCCTGGAAAGTCATACGAGCTCCCGCTAAGAACGTGATGAGTATGAAACTTAGAGAGCTTTACAGGCCGGGGGTTTTGCTACTGACGAATCCGTAGTGGTGGGATGGGAGCCGGGCTCACGTAGCAGATAGAGAGTAGACTCCCTAATACCTGTAGATCAACACGGAAACACTGAGAAAATCTATAAGTGATAGGTGCTGCATATGAGAATGCTTCCTCGGCGATCGGCGTCGCTATCTCAGTACTGTAGTACCTGCTTGATTGACTAAGGAGGTCAGGCACTCAAAAAAAGGCCATGCCAATCGGTCAAGTTAGGGCTCATACATTATAGTACAGAAAGGGCTCATTAGGCCATAGAGTCACGAGTCACGGAAATGTTCCTAATTTAAACACCACAATCATTACTTACTTTGAGCTCCGGGGGCTGGTTCGCGTCTTTGAAAAGCCTGATTTTTTAGATCAGTCTCGTGAACTTCTTCATGCTTGGGGACTTGAGATCAGCCAGATCTGGCCTGGCGTGCCTCTTGCTGCTCGGCTATCGCAGGAACGTTAACTATGAGACGGCAAAACAGTTGAACTAGTGGAACTATTATCAACAACTATTCGTACTTTGAATCAGCACGCACATATTCAAAATAACTGTTCTGAATGGAGTCTTCAGTCTTCGCACTATCGTCCGAAACCCATTCCTCTTCCTATATATATAATATAAGCTTCCACATAGGACTCCTCACAGGGATCGCCTACCGTACCCGCTCGGTCTGTCTGGTCGAGAGTGATTCTTCTAACAATGAAAGAATCTTTGCACTTTAGTCCTTCCTTCACGTCCTTATACTGGTCTCACTGCTCTAGGAGTACCTAAAAGAGGGCTCACTTTTGAGTCGGGGGAGTAACCCATCAAATCATGGCGACGCGGTCGTACTGTTTGAGCACGTTATTCTTCACGGGCAAATAGGAATGAAATGGAATGTGATAGACCTTATCAGTAAGTAGTCTTTATCCTGCCTTAAGATAATAGTTAGGCCTCGCCGTTTGATAGGACCAATTGGCGGGCGTCACCATGCTCGCTTGCTCCCCTTCGGACAATGCAGTCACGCCCGGCTTTTTGGCTTCCACGCTTTCCCGTCCCGACCGGCGGGCTTCTAGCGAAGACTTTCCTTTTACACCACCTTTTTAGCCAACATTCACTCTTTCTGCCTTCTCAGTTTCTCCCTCCCTTAGCTAGCCATATAGCTTGACTTGAGCCCATACCGATGGATTGGGTAGGGTATCCGAGCCCGATAACACCATTGCATAGCTGCGTACATTTCTTGTACGTCTCTACACCTGCTCTCGTTCATCTGTTTTTTCCACTAGCTAGTCGGGTGTTCATTTATTTGACTTATCGGGTGTTGGACCCTGCCTGAACTTTTTGTACGGGCGTACTGAACTTCAACAGTTAGGATAGTGGCCGTGGGCGTGGTCCAGTTGCAGTGGAAGTTTGTGGGCTTCTAGCCTGCCTAGTGGCGGAAGCCAGTTTCTTGTTTCTGTTTTCAGCCATTGCACTGGGAACAATTCCTCCCTTTCTTTGTTTGCTGCATGCCCTCAAGCGCTCACTCAGATCGTAATCTATTCTCACCCACCGTAGACAGAGTTAGTAGTACACCTTCTCATACAGTTTGAAGATCGGTGAAAGGTGTTAGTTAGTTGCCCTAAAAAGAGAGCTCCAAGTGAATGCCAGTAAGGGAGGGTCTCCTCTAACAACGTCAGGCCTTAGCCCTCTTTTGATCCCGAATCTGATTCTCTCTAAAATGAAAACATATGGTTGGTATGGGCAAACTCGGATTATTCTTCCAAACGTCTCAAGGTGGGGGGGATGATGTTCAGGTAACACCAGCTCTTTGTTGATTTGATGCTGTCACTGATAAATCAATTATGAGTCCGAGACGAGAAAGGAACTCAGCCTGCTTACTATTAGCACTTGGCACAGGTGCGAGACTCTAACTATAACTTGCCACAGGTACAATACCGAGACTGATACATCTTTTCGGGAATCTATTTCAAACTAATGCTAGTCGAAGTACTAGAATATCTGATTTTTGACATAATGAATATGGTTCTACGTTCTTATGAGATGCCCTAGAAGACGACTCTGATTTCAGACTATTAGTTAGAAAGAACTGTCACAAGTAGACCTACTGAGAAGGAGCTATGCTACGATCGTTGTTAGGAAATGGCTGCGTAGTTAGGTTAGACTGTGACAGAGACAGACGCCACGAGCTCGACTGTGCCCATTGCTTTAGAGGATGTTGTTCCGGCACCTGAATTCAATACTGAAAAGTGTGCCGGTGGCAAAGAAGAGGGGCGTAGCATAGTTAGATCGATCTACTGATAATGAACCTGTGGTGTCGTCCAGTACCTGTTCCTGTTCAATAAGTTGACAAGGCAAGGTCATTATCCTCGTGTATAAAAATCCAGTATTGTGGCGTACGTGGGTCGCCATATGTTTTTGATATTGAGGTCTCCCATTGGGCTCTCGTGTTCCTCCTCGTGGTAGTATAGTAGCGGCATCAACCTTTCTTTCTGAGTTGTTTCAAGCCCTGGCATTATAGAGGAAGAGTGCATTTTATCGATCATATTCGGGCCAAAAATCTTATATCTCATATGAGGGATAAACAGAGTGCTTCCAGGTCACCCTTCCTGCGGGAAGAAAAGGCGCTAACTACATCCCTTAGCCCTGAAAAGAGCTTCTTTCTTATTCTCCCCATTGCTTTGCGCCTACGACTTATTAATAGAGGTGGTTTCACTATGCCCCTATGGATTGTCAGAGGCTTGCTTTGAAAGCACCTTATAGGAAATGTGCACCCTTAAGATAAGATTTGACTCTTTTGTTGCCTTAGTGACAGGGTCGGAAGGCACAAGGAATTGAGCACGATCCTCCAGTTATCAAGTATACCCCTGTCGCGATAAGAGAACGAAATAGTGCTCTGGTTGGAAGGTCAGGAAGGGCGCATGCAGAATTATGGTTTTAGAAAAGAAAGAATCCTACTATCTGTTGGCAGAGCGGCTTCCAAAGAATTGGTTCTCGCTGCTGCTGTAGCTGCCGAAGCCGAAGCGCCTTCACTTGAATGGATTTCCGCTTTTGAGATATTGAATGAAAGATGTGCGTGAACCGCCCATTCCACTAAGGGCTCTTTCTTTCCCGCCCCCACAAAGGGCTTTGTTCGTAGAGTCATAATACTCCTTCCTTAGTTAGCGGTGGGAGTCACTGTATAGGACAAAAGAAAACCACGAGATCTTTTCTATGCCGGAAAGTCAAAACTCTATCAAAGAGAGGCCGGAAGCAAGTCAACTATGTCAACCGGCCGGAAAGCAAGTCAACTATGTCAACTATATGAGACGCCGGTACCACACTTGACAAACCTAGCGCACTCCCTCTCCTCCGATCATAGATCTTTTCATCAAATAGGACTCCCTCCTCACGGATACTACTATATGACATGACATTAAGAGAGGCCTCGTTTTTCATTTCGTTTTTTCCTAGCTCACTCGTAGGTATTGAACTGCAAGTAGCTCCCCTCTCCGAACTACACAGACAGAAAAAGTACGGCTTCCAATAGAGTATATATAAATTCCAAAAGGGGGCTTCAAACGTGCACTTTTATAGAGCTGTGTAAGCTGCCGAATAAATAGAGTTAGTTATACGCGCCGGGCGCAGATACTTGAACTATCAAGCGTAGTTCTCTCATCTATCTGAACTTCGAGCTGGCCCAAAGGGGCTAGACAATCGGAGTACTATTTATTATTCCACCAGGGCGTCCCAACCCCGGCAATCGGAGTGAGGAAGGGAAGAAAAGACTCTTTGCCGAAGAAAAGCGGATGGGCAAGTGCTCAGCCTCGTGATCAGTGCACTCCTTGTTGGGGAAATGAACCTGGTGCAGTATCTACTCGATCGGGTTTCGAAGCGTGTGTCCAACCCTGTGATCTTAGAAATTCCACCAAGCATACCTTGGTTGGCGCCCCTTTGTAAAGGCTCTAACAAAAGCCGCCCTTTATGAATTCCCCTTTCTGTCAATGTTGCCAATTCCCATTATTGCTCTTATTCCCGTGAAGTGTTTGGTGGAGAAACCTCCCTATAATGGGAAGCGGTTGCTTGCCTATTTTCTTTCCTTCACGACCATGCCTGGCTAATTCTGACTTACCCCATAGCCGTCATTCATTAGCCTTTGACTAGCTGAGAAATGCCCTCCCTACCCTAGGCGCTCTCAAAGCCCTAAACCTCTCGGGCCTGTACGATCGACTACTGGGTATTCACCCACAGACTGTTTCGAGACACCCCCTGAGCAGCTGTCTTCTTCCCCACCTTATAGGGCTCGATCACTATAAGAGGCTACGTTTCAGAGCGGAATATGATGAAGACTACAATGTATGGGGTTACAATGGGGGATTGCATAGCATATTAGGGGAGGGGTCGTCTTTCCCCTGCTTTGTTTAGAGAGATGTCAAATGGAACTACTGGTATATTTCCTAATAGTAGTGCTTATATATGGCTGGCTACCTCGGACGTAGCTACCTCAGACGTGATACGCCCAGCTTAAAGAGAAAAGCACGAGTGGGATGCTACCCGCTTTCAAGAGCACCAGGGAAGTGCATGAGAGGCTCCCCGGAGGGTTAGTTAGATCGACTCTTTCTGTGGGCTACCTTCCTCTAAAAGCAACGGCTGAATACCCCCATTAAAGTGGGTGTGGGTATTTTTGGCTTTCCCCGATTCTGACTTTCTGTGATGATGGGTCGGATGACCAAACCAGTTTGGACGGAAACGACACTGGCGTCGGCGCACAAGAACCCCTTGAGGACGAGCCGAAAGGGGAAGGTGCGTCAAATATGGCTTCGGGATGCTAATGACGAGTGGCGGGTGGATCCAGAAAGGGGGGAGGATATCATTATGGATTACTTCACAAATCTTTTCACAACCAGCAATCCTCAAAGCCTAAATGCGGTCACTGACCATATAGAGAGGCGAGTAAGGGCAGAGATGAACTCCAAACTTCTGCAACCTTTTTCAGCTGAGGAGGTCAGAAATGCTCTTGCCCAGATGCACCCTTCAAAAGAACAAGAACCTGAACCAGCCTGCTCTTTTCTACCAAAAATTTTGGCATATTGTGGGGGGGGTGTGGTTCTAGGTTTTTTAAATGGAGGGAAATTGTTAAAAAACTTTTTTTATACTCGCCTTAATCCCCAAAACCCAGAACCCAAAAAATGTAAATGAGTTTAGGCCGATTAGCCTTTGTAATGTGGTGTATAAACTTATCTCTAAGGTCCTAAATAGTTCAATCATCTTTGCGGACTTGCGCCAGTTGTCCTTTAACAATCCTTAATAGGAGATCCAATTCCAGCATCATGTAGAACAAAGATCCCAAGTACTGACTACCGGAGAAAACCTCTTTCCCAAAGAGACAGACCATAAGGGGGAAGGGAACCCCATTGAGAGAGAATCTATCAGTTACTTTGTGTGACACAGCTACCTACGCCGACATGTGTATGTGTACAGGAATGGGTGCGGGAACTACCCCCCGGTGCTTTGCCGGAAGCCCTTCATCCATCTCAATATATGGAAATTCTACGCGCAAAGGCTTCGGTCCAATGCCAATGTCCGAACATCAAAACACTTCTGGATGTCGGGCCGGATTGTTCCCTACCGAGAAAGGGGAGAACCGGCCGCTTCGGATGAGTTCTTTTTTTTTGTGCTTTTCGGTATGCCAGTGAGAGATCTGTTCCGATGGCCTCCGATCACTGTCAAAGCCGGTTTCCCGAACCCTTGTTTTTTCAAAAAAGATCTTTAGCTGGCATTTTCGATTTCAATTTAAAAGATGTCCGCAGCGGCGATCGCTCCTCCGATTGACTCGTTCAAGTGGTAGTCATAGGAGACCCTGGTCATACACCATAAAATAGATAGAGATAATATCCCGGCAAACCGTAGTCAGGATGAGCCCACCTATCCCGAGAAGGGGACCTTTCTTAGCTTTCATTCCTGCTTTCAAGCTCATTTGGTTCTTTTTAGTATATCACCAAAGTAGATCTACCTAAGCGGGAATTGCCCCTACGAGTATGGTTTTTCTAGCGCGAACTTGATGTACTCATCAATGACATGACATCTTGGGACTGATCCTTTCGGGGTTGGTATGGCAGGCGTCGACTCAACGGCCTATGCTGATGAGATCAAGAAGAGAGCATGTCCCGCACTCACGTAGTTTAGAAGAGATGCTGGTTCTCCCAATTCGAGGATCGCCGTGAAGCTCAGTTTTTAAAGCGTAGAACAAGCCTAAGCCTTTCTGATCCCACCGGCCCCAACCCAAGGGGAAGGGGTCGGAAGGCCCTACCAAGATCTGGCCATAGTTTTCAAGTTTTCACGCTCTTCCGAAAAGAGGAGATTTTGGTCTTGACTTCAGACCCACAAAAGGGTGTTTTTGAGTATACTAAGGATTACCCATATCGAGAAAGGGCCCGTGCAGGTACCGTACCATTGAAGAGTGAAATCCCGTCCCTCATCATGCCTCGAAGAAGGCAATTCACGAGGAAAGGTCCCACTCAGACATTCAGACACACACAAACACAAAGATGACAACCGGGGCTAAGGATGGGCTCCTGCTTTGAATATAGAATAGATGAGCGTGACACATGCCATGATCAGCCTAGAAAAGAGAATGAATCGAGACCGATAGCAATAGCTTCCATTTTCATTTTATGGAATTTTTTTGCTTTCTATGGATTCCCCAGAGGGGGAGAGACCCCAGTCAGCAAGACAGAAATGGTTGAATCAGAGTTCTTGAGATTGGATTGGTGCCATTGTATGTCTTTCCCTTCTGGCTCTCACCGTTAGACCACCCCGCCCTATCACATGCCAATGAAAAAGAACCTAAACCAAGGTGCTTTCTCGGGCAAACCCTCAAACCCTCCTGACATTTCCACGAGATCCTTGCCCCTTTCCTTTGTCTTTGTCATCAGCGAAGGTAGCTCTCTAAGAAGTACTCTTTTTTGATGTTTCAGCCTGAGAATGAGAATCGATGGAATCATTTCTTCCGAATAGGTCGGGTTCGGTACCATCTTTGCCAAGGACTTGTTCCCTAAAGTAAGGAGGGGGAAACACCATTACTGCCGACCCCACCCGCGGCCCTCTACCGCCTTTGTCCCAGCGCGGGCTTGGCTTCAAAGTGGAAAGTAGGGCAAGGCAAGCAAGAAAACTCCAAGCTAAGGCGAAACGGCTTTCGCGCGTTGCACCGTTGCCTCATCCGAGAATGGAGAGAAAATGGGATAAGACTAAGGGAAGAACATCTTGTAATAACCTTTTTTCCATCCAAAAAAAAATTCATCAACTCGGGAAATGCCGCTGGACTGGACCGGATAGCGCATCCAATCGCAGGGAGAAGGGGTAGACTGCCCGTGGCTAAGCAGGCTCCTCCCAGGCAATTCCCCACCGATTCAGGAAAGGACAGGACATTGACACGGCTCAAATATCGAAAGCATTTTAAGGTCAAAAACCCTCTTTCTCCCGAGTGCTTTCACACTTTGGGATGGGAGTCCCTTCCACTTGACCAGCTTATTCGGGTAAGCTACATCTCCTTCCTTTCCTTCTGCTTCGCTGTCATCTCTTGTGCTTTCTATTGCAATGTTTTTTGGTTCATAACGGTCTCTTTGCGAGGTTTTGGACGAGGGCTAAGGTCGAGTCATCCGGCCTCCGCCTCCCCTCTACTTGTACTTGTCATGTCTGAACCACTCAGATGAGGCGCCCCTCGCAAGATACCGCAATTCGGTCTCTGATAATATTCTCAGAATGGACCATTAGCAAAGGTTTTGATTTGATACGCAATCAGATCAGTCAAGTGCGCTAAAAGAGACCTCGTAGCTCGCAAAGTCAAGTCGTAAGGGCATTCCTATGGTTGATAAGCTCCGACTCCTTTCCCCACATCTGATTCGGGGGATTCGGGATGAACAGGTGCTATAGAGATGCTTCCGCTTGGGTTGGTGTTAGTTAAGTAAGAAGCCTTTCTCTCTGGGTTATGACCTGTCCTCGATCACTCCTTTCCGACTCCTATCTATTTCTAACAATTTCTACACCAAGCCCTTTCTCCAGGGCGGAGGATAGATATAGAACCTGAATCGGAGCAGAGAGGATTTATTCCTAGCCAAAAGCAGGAGATTCAACCCAAAATCCAACGGCCGTATAAAAAAGCTGAGATTCAAGAAGAATGAAGTCGGGCTTAAGAAGCCTATTTCCATGATGGGCGGTGGGTGGGTTTGTTGAATAATCTTCTTCGCAAGCATCTGACTGCCCCCTCTCCCTATCAGTTGATCCGCCCGTTCCTAAACACTACTGGGCTGATGCAGTTCTTACTGCCGTATATCTCATCCACAGGCAACAACCCTCTTCCCATTTAGGTGTCCCTAGCTTATTGGCTTTTCTCCTATCACTTTCTTTTTGTTGTAAATGCTATGTTCTTCTTCCCTCTTCAGAAAGAGACAAACCGTTCTGTTCCGTGTATTTTTATTAGATATGGATATGGTAAAAAAACTAAAGGGATAGTTGTGTTTTGATCCTGTGGCTAGACGTTTATACATGTAACGAGATGTTCCTTTCTTGGAGACTTATCCTTTAGTTTAATTCCAGGACATCTTCGAGACCTCGGCAACTATTTCCACCGTGGTTCCAGTCTTGGCTCCTCAGGTTGAAGATACTTCAGTTACGACAGCTGTGCCTCAGTTACGTCTTCAGAGTTGCCCCCATCCTCTTACCAGAGCCGTCAGAGCCTGTTACAGATCCTTCTACAGTACGCCGTTCAGCTCGCATAAGGTATACAACAGGTATCCCATTGAGAAGTTTGTTTCATAACAATCTCGTATTTCTCGATCTCCTTATAGCCGCCTTGTTTCATATTCTGTCTTCTTTTCTACTTCTCATCGTATGTTTTTAGCCTCTCTTAAGAACATTCATATTCTGAGCCTACGTCTTATCAAGAGGCCGCCAGTCAACCTTGTTGGCAGAAAGCTATGCAGGATAAAGTGTGCTTTAGATAAGGAGTATATTTGGGACTTGGTTACTCTACCACCGGGCAAGCAGGCTATAGGATTTCGTTGGGTTTACAAACAAGGGGGCTCTGATGCTTTTTTTATATAGAGGTACAAACGGCTTGTAGCAAAAGGGGGTTGGTTTTCTCAGGAGTCAGTTACGTTACGTTAGTTGGCTCGTCTTGTTGCAACGGGTTATGCGCAAGAGTACGGAGTGGACTACGATGAGACCAAAGCATCGGTTGCAAAGATAACCACTACCACTGTTCGTACCTTAATTGCTGTTGCTGCAGTCAAACAGTGGCCCAACTCTCATCCCAGTTAGACGTCAAGAACGCATTTCTTCACGGCGATTTACATCAGAAGGTCTTTTTGCAGCTTCCCCCAGGCTTCCCCAGACGAAAGAAGGAGGTCAACCTCTTTCAAATATACAACATGGATTTTGGCAATGCAATGTAGTTGGACTTTCATCTTGATCCGAATGAATCATCTTTTCCACGGAGGCAAATCTTTGCCTGCTAGGCAAGAGGATAGCAAGTTCAAAATTCTGTTTCGGTAGGACATGTATTTCTATTACTATGAAATTCATAAATGAAGTAGTTAATCGTTTTGTCAATTTTTCGGGGTCTTAAAGGGGCGTGGAAAGACATAAGAACTCTTGAATGGAAATGGAAAAGAGATGTAACTCCAGTTCCTTCGGAAATGGTAAGATCTTTGGCGCAAGAGGAAGGGGCCAGCAAAATGGAAAGTGAGTGCTCAATTCGGTTCCGAAAGAAGGGGTTAGTACGCTATTACTAGGTAGGCTCCATACGGCACAATAATGAATGCGAATTCGGAGGTCGCTCCTCACTCCGCACCAGAGTTCTACACGTGGGGCGCGGATTGTAGCTCGCCGTCCGTGGCAGCTAGCAGTTCTTGTGTGACGAGTGTTGAATAGCTTTTTGTCCAAATCTTCATTCGAAAAGGCGAGAGAGAATACAGTAAGTAGATCGAAGTCGAAGACGCTCAATGGAAGAAGCCATAAACTACCGGTGTGGTACCTGCGGCGAACCCACCTGAGAATGCCAAGCCTGGTACTCGTAGGTGATCGGAGTTATAGATCAATTAAATTGAGGAACAAGAAGCTATGAGCGGACACCAACAAACGTTACCGTTTTGACTGCAAACTCTTACCTCCGGTGGAGAAGACTAGAAAGCAGCATGTACGGGTCTCATAGGGCTAGGATAGGAAAAGCAAAGTAGTCATCCCCGAGACGATTGATTTTCCTTTCTTTATATTATAGTGAGCGGAAAGTCAAAGGTTCCATTAGTTAGCAGACCCTTTCTTGTGAAGGGAAAAGAATTCATCCTGTGGAGGGACGCGAGGCCTGTTCCATGAGGCGATTCTCATTGTTGAGCTCGTGTCTTTAGGGTCAGCAGGCCGGGCCCGCGGTTAAAATGATTCCGTAGATACAGAAAGAGTCAGTCTCGGCTTTCTATTTTTTTCTTAAATTTATATAAATTGATTTTAGGCTTTGTGAATTAAGGAGGACTCATATGATTCTCCTTCCTCGACTTCGGTTCTGTCTCCTGGTTTTGAATAAACCCAGTAACTTGCTTGGTTAGGTCTTCTCTTCCTTTTATGTGAATTCGTAGAGTAGGCGGAGACCTTTATATACGATCGTTAAACACGTAAACCATGGGTCCCCCGAATATCCATCATCAGCCAACCCTCTTTCCTGGCTTTTGTTCCACTAGCAGTAAGCTCTGCTCCCTCCAGTTCCATGAATTCAGGATTTTTATACCTGACGACCATCCAAGGTTTCATGAGTGCTCCTATTCAGTTTAGCTGAGTCCGCTTGGGCCTGCGTCAAGCCTGAAGTGAAGCCTTTGTTTATTCAGGTGTCTATCCGATTTTTGTGGGGGTAGATTGTGGCTTTGAGACAACCTTCTTCGGTAAATGCGGAAAAGGGATCCGTTGTTGGTTCCTGAGAAGCGGCAGGATATCCTTTTTAAACAAAAACCGGGTCTGTTGGGTTGGTAGAACCAGGGCCCGTTGTTTCAGACGAGACCCCCTTCAGGGCGAATGAAGCAGCCCTTGCTTTACGACCTGTTTCATACCTGGAAGATTGAAAATCTCAAGGCCATTACTTCCACGATACAGCCCCCCCTGCGGAATCTTAAGCTTTCTCAATAGCGTAGCCTGGGCCCTTTTAAAAAAAAAGAACCCCACCACATCAGCTATACACCGAGGACCGGTACCGAGACCCATACCCCCCTAGCTACATGGTGGTACTTTGCGGCTCCTCACAAGTGGTTTTGGTCGGACAAATGTAATATCTACCGAAGTGGGACAAAGGGCCTTATAAAGAGAAGCGAGGCGTGGGACTAGGACTAGAAGCAAGCTAGTCTTCGAAAGACGGCTTACTTCACCAACGAACGGGGTGTGGGCCAAGACGACGAAAGTTTTGATTCAACAACTGATATAAATAACCCTGAAAGGCAAACAAAGTCAAACTGAATAAAATGACTGACGATGAAAAAGGAAAGGAGTCTCTCTTTCTAGAGCGGGAGATAGCTTGACTTTTGGTCCCCTTTCGTTTGGTTGGTTCCAACTATCTCCCAGAAAGCCACGAGCCCTTCTTGGCTTACCGAGCTCGATCGATATCACTCACTGACCTTGGCTACTTCGTCTTAGCCTCGGCTGATCCTGTTTCCAGAGCGGATGCTCCTGTCTTTTCAACTCCATCCTTTTCCAAAAGATGAACTGTATCATCCAACTTTTAAAAGAAGTGAAGGAGGCTTGCTTCTTCTTTCTCAACTTTCAAGCTCTTGCTCCATCTGCCGCCTCGTAAGAGGAGTCACCCCCCGAATACACGGATACGGATGTTGATCCGTGCGAGTCGTCAGATTTGGGGACGAAAAAGAAACTCTCAGTCTCCTGCCTTAGTCTGTAAAAGGATAATGCAGAAGCTGGTTATCTTATAGAAAAAAATGAACGCCTTAGACCCGGACCCGCACCCATCCCCCTTTAGCCTTAAGCTTGAGATGCGGGTACTAACTCATCGGAGTCGGACTACTTCTCTTATGATTCGATGGATGACCCTGCGCAAGGGCACCTTATTTAGGAATTGATTGATTGGTTT